TAAAATAGATGGGGTATATCTCGCTAAGATAGATAAAAGTATGTATTATGATCCAGATTCCAAATCAATATGTATCTCGCTTCATATCAATTAATTTATAAAAGAAAGACCTCATCCAATTTAACCATGTGCCAGGAACCAGATTTGAACTGGTGACACGAGGATTTTCAGTCCTCTGCTCTACCAGCTGAGCTATCCCGACCATTCCCAATGTAGCATCCCATCTTCATTTTATTAGATGACTGGAGTCTCTGTCAATTAAAGGACAGGGGGGATTGCAAAGTTTTCTCCAAGTCCTGCAGCTATTCATTGTGAAGCAAATAGGGATTCCTTGCTTAAAGTGGATGTGTATTCTATATCACATGTGATAAGAGAAAGTTATTTACGCCCAAATACGAAAGTCAAAAAATCAGAAAGATAAAGGAATTTGGAATCGCTAACGAAAAGGGGGGACGGGATAACTATTTTAGGAGTCAAATAGGCTTTTTTGGGGATAGAGGGACTTGAACCCTCACGATTTTTAAAGTCGACGGATTTTCCTCTTACTATAAATTTCATTGTTGCCAGTATTGACATGTAGGATGGGACTCTATCTTTATTCTCGTCCGATTAATCAGTTCTTTAAAAGATCTATCGGACTATGGAGTGAATGATTTGATGAATGAATATTCGATTTTTTCTTCAATATAGAATCAATTCACACCAATTCTTCTATTTTTCATATTAAAAATACGGATTCGGGCCATCATTAATCATTTGATATAGTATTCGATAGATACGTTTATCCTTCATCCTTTCTGAAGTTTCCGTAGAAAGGATTCCTCTACCAACGCAGTCAACTCCATTTGTTAGAACAGCTTCCATTGAGTCTCTGCACCTATCCTTTAGTTTGTTTTTTGAACCTTTGTTTTGAAAAAACAGGATTTGGATCAGGATCGCCCATTTTTATTAATTCCGGGGTTTCTCTGAATTTGAAAGTTATCACTTAGTAGGTTTCCCACACTAAGGCTCAATTTAATTATAATTAAGTCCGTAGCGTCTACCGATTTCGCCACATCCCCTCTGACTTTTCTTTTGTTTTGAGCTTAGGATCTTATTATGATATCATTCCCTTTTTTTCTTTCATTTATACCGGAACCCTTGAATTTATTAGATAGGGATTACTATCTCGAAAAAAAGTCTTTTCTTTCTTACCTACAGGAAGCCCATATTGGATCCAATTGGATTTTATCATTTCTGTATCGGCAATTCAATATAGATTGATATATACCCCATATATATCTTTCTATTCCTCCCATTTTCCCATCCAAGGGGCGATACTTGAAGGGTCGATTTTTCACTTTACGAATAAAAGCCGAGGAATGTCTGATTAGTTATAACTAATCAATCGAATTCAAAAGAAATCTAGAATTGGAAATATATAGGATAGAAAATAGAGAAGTGTAACAAAAAGAATTTCAAATGTCATGTGAATTCAAAATAATAAAAAAAATTGGACTAGACTCTCTAAAAATATTTAAGATTTACTATCGAATAGAATAATATTCGAATTTCGAATTGTGAGAAAGAAATCCAAATTCTATATTCGCTATATAAATCGTTATGTTCTATAATATCCAATATTTACTGGGAATTATAGATTCTATTCTTTTCTATATTTCTATAGACACTATACTTATACTATAGTGTATTGAATTCCTATGCATAGAAAATTTCTATTAAGCAGGCCCGCTTAGCTCAGAGGTTAGAGCATCGCATTTGTAATGCGATGGTCATCGGTTCGATTCCGATAGCCGGCTTTTTCCTATTTTTCATTTTTTTTATTCAAGTTCAAGAAAAACGGACAATCTTCCTTTGTTTGAAATCAAAGAATATTGAAAAAGTGTCTTACCCTCTTTCCAAAAACCATGAATTTCTTAAGTTATAGGTTAAGTTATAGGGAACTCCCAACTATGTCAGGAAAAGGATCTTATATATGTAATAATAGAATAATATATAATAATAGTATATATATATAATAATCGAAAGTTTGAATATTTATCCAATTTATCTCATTCTTCTTTATAGTACAAGTACACTACTTCAGCAAACTTCGCTTCATTTAGTTCAGTTTTAGTTTAGGTTTATTCTGTAAAATCCAATTTTCAAAAAAAGAATGAAATGAATTCTAAATAAGAATAAGGAGTCTTTATGTCGCGTTACCGAGGACCTCGTTTCAAAAAAATACGCCGTCTTGGGGCTTTACCAGGACTAACGAATAAAAGGCCTAAAGCCGGAAGTGATCTTAGAAACCAATCGCGTTCCGGGAAAAAATCTCAATATCGTATTCGCCTAGAAGAAAAACAAAAATTGCGGTTTCATTATGGTCTTACAGAACGACAATTACTTAAATACGTTCGTATTGCCGGAAAAGCCAGGGGGTCAACGGGTCAAGTTTTACTACAATTACTTGAAATGCGTTTGGATAACATCCTTTTTCGATTGGGTATGGCTTCGACTA